TATGTAGTATAACACTATACAGTAATAAAAAAATTGCAGTCTTCTTTTTTATGTTTAAGAAAAAAATCAGAAATTCTATAAGGTTTAATAAAAATTTCCCTCAAAACTCCTTTGATATAATTGCTATGCTTAGTGTGTGACTCGTTGGTTTAGGATTCGATTAGATTAAGATAAAAAAAAAGAACTTACCTAATAGGAGCAACTAATAACTATAGCATTAATAAATAACCTAAGCAACTCATTGCTTCGCATTATCTGGATCCAAAAAACTTAGTCAAGATATGATAGACTGATCATATCATTGTAGCAACTGAATAAAAAAAAAAACAAAAATAATAAAGACAGATGATTACTAAGTTATAAAAGGTAATCGAAAAGTATGCGGATAAATGGAAGGATGAAAGAAAGAGAGAAAAAATTGAATATTAATGATATATTATTCCAATTTGGAAAGTCTATGAGGTCACTGTAAGAAAAACAATGTAATAAAGCATCAATACAGATTCAGTCATAATAATTAGATAAATCTGTTCCGAAACCAAAAAATTAAGAGCCTTGAGCCAATAAAAACTGAGAAAATTGACTCAAAAACAAATTAAAAAATGAAATTCAAAATTTCATGTAAGAGCTCCATTGTAGAATTCGGGCCTAATGATTAATCAAGAAGCGATGGGAACGACGGAACCCATGAATATAGAGGATTCTACTAAAAAATAAATCTTAGTAATTCATTGGACAGGATGGCGGAATAAACCAGAAACTTTATTATCTATTCTGATTTTGATTCTGAGACCTAGTGAGATAAACATAAAACTTAAATAGATATTGAAAGAGTAAATATTCGCCGGCGAAAAAATTTTTTTTATTTGCAAAAAAAAAGTAATAAAATACGAAAAAAAATGAAACAGATAAAAAAAATAAGGATTTGTTAGAATATTCTAACTCTAACAAAAATTACATTCGAAATAATGATATTCCATTATTTTTAAATAAATAGAAATAGAATTCATCTTGGATTATATTCTATTTCGAAAAAGACATACACAAATTTAGAAGAGATAAGATTAAATTTCAAAAAATCCCATGATTAATTAGGATTTTAACTACATCTATATCTTAATTAGTCCTTTTATTCGCGAGGAGCTGGATGAGAAGAAACTCTCACGTTCAGTTCTGTAGTAGAGATGGAATTTCGAATTTAGAAAAAACCCATCAACTATAACCCAAAAAGAACAAGATTTCGTAAACAACATCGAGGAAGACTAAAAGGAATATCTTCTCGTGGGAATCGTATTTGTTTTGGCAGATATGCTCTTCAAACACTTGAACCCGCTTGGATCACATCTAGACAAATAGAAGCAGGGCGACGAGCGATGACACGAAATGTACGGCGTGGTGGAAAAATTTGGGTACGTATATTTCCAGACAAACCAGTTACAGTAAGACCCGCGGAAACGCGTATGGGTTCTGGGAAAGGATCCCCAGAGTATTGGGTAGCTGTGGTTAAACCGGGTAAAATCCTTTATGAAATGGGTGGTGTACCCGAAAATATAGCCAGAAAAGCTATTTCAATAGCGGCATCAAAAATGCCTATAAAAACCCAATTCATTATTTCTGAATAGGAATATAGAATGAGAAAGCTAAATAAAATTTAAGGATAAAAAGAGTATAAGTTTTCTTTTTTTGACAAACAATATTTTTTTACTTCGTCCTTTGCATTAAAAGAATAGATACAAAAAAATGATATGATTCAACCACAAACCTATTTGAATGTAGCAGACAACAGCGGGGCTCGAGAATTGATGTGTATTCGAATAATAGGAGCTAGTAATCGCCGCTATGCTCATATTGGTGACGTTATTGTTGCTGTAATCAAGGAAGCAATACCGAATACTCCTTTAGAAAGATCAGAAGTGATCAGAGCTGTAATTGTACGTACTTGTAAAGAACTCAAACGTAATAATGGGACGATAATACGATATGATGACAATGCCGCAGTTGTCATTGATCAAGAAGGAAATCCAAAAGGAACTCGAGTTTTTGGGGCAATCCCCCGGGAATTGAGACAATTAAACTTTACTAAAATAGTTTCATTAGCTCCTGAGGTATTATAAGGCCTAAATATCGAGAATTAGTATTAAAAAAAAGGTATTGAAATAAAATTAATTAATAGATTGTGTATCACGTATATACCCTTAATAATTATATATTAATAATTGATAATATATAATCGTCTATATCTATATATAAATATAAATAAAAGAAAAAAAACATGTTGATTATATCAAAATTATAGAACAATTAAGGAATTTTAACTTATCATGGGGAAAGACACGATTGCTGATATAATAACCTCTATACGAAATGCTGACATGAATAGAAAAGGAACCGTTCGGATAGGATCGACTAACATCACCGAAAGCATTGTTAAAATACTTTTACGAGAGGGTTTTATCGAAAACGTAAGGAAACATCGCGAAAACAACCAATACTTTTTGATTTTAACCCTAAGACATAGACGAAATAAGAAAGAATCCTATAAAACGATTTTAAATTTAAAGAGAATAAGTCGACCGGGTCTACGAATCTATTCTAACTCTCAACGAATTCCACGAATTTTAGGCGGAATAGGAATTGTAATCCTTTCCACTTCTCAAGGTATAATGACAGACCGAGAAGCTCGACTAAAAAGAATCGGCGGAGAAATTTTGTGTTATATATGGTAATCCTTCTAATATAAAAATTAGATATCCGGAACTTAACATTTGTGAAAAAAGGGGGTTGTGTAATACCACCCCTACTAAAAAAGTTGAGAATGTTTTAGCTCAAATTAAATTAAAGACAAAACAATGAATTAATGAAAGTTTTCGTTCTAAATCATTTCCGAACGGCATGGTTCGATTTTGTTTAGATACTAACGATTTGTTTGATTTTAGGTCATGTTTCTGAAAAGATTCGACATATTTTTGTATAGGTATACCTTTAGGAGAAAAAGATAAAAATTTTAGGAAGTTCTTAGGTATAAGTTAATCAGAGGATAGCCATTTTCTAGACTCCATAACAAGGATTCAAATGAGTAAGTGGTTTTTTTAACATTCCTTTCCCGAAGATACAATTCAAGATTCAAAAATATCAAGAAACCTTTTTTTCGTCCAACAATAAGTATATTCAGAGAATTAAGGAATAACAACTATGAAAATAAGGGCTTCCGTTCGTAAAATTTGTGAAAAGTGTCGACTAATCCGTAGGAGGGGACGAATTATAGTAATTTGTTCCAACCCGAGGCATAAACAAAGACAAGGATAATCTTACTAAAGGAAATAAAGAAAAGGAAATGGCCCTTCCAAGGAGCTGGCAAAAAAAAAAGTCCGTTTTGACATGAAATGGATATATCCATATATTTCTTGTGAAATGAAAAAATATGGCAAAACCTATATTAAGAATTGGTTCACGTAAAAATACACGTAGTAGTTCACGTAAAAATGTACGTCGAATACCAAAGGGAGTTATTCATGTTCAAGCAAGTTTCAACAATACCATTGTGACCGTTACAGATGTACGGGGTCGGGTGATTTCTTGGTCTTCCGCGGGTACTTGTGGATTCAGGGGTACAAGAAGAGGAACACCTTTTGCTGCTCAAACCGCAGCAGGAAATGCTATTCGAGCAGTAGTGGATCAAGGTATGCAACGAGCTGAAGTAAGGATAAAAGGTCCTGGACTGGGAAGAGATGCAGCATTACGAGCTATTCGTAGAAGCGGTATACTTTTAAGTTTCGTACGAGATGTGACCCCTATGCCACATAATGGTTGTAGACCCCCTAAAAAAAGACGTGTATAGAACTAAATAAAGGCTGAAAGGGTTTCAAGAGAAATAAACGATTCAATCATCTGATCAAATAAAATTACTATGGTTCGAGAGAAAGTCAAAGTATCTACTCGGACACTACAGTGGAAGTGTGTTGAATCAAGAAGAGACAGTAAGCGTCTTTATTATGGACGCTTTATTCTGTCTCCACTTATGAAAGGTCAAGCCGACACAATAGGCATTGCGATGCGAAGAGCTTTACTTGGCGAAATAGAAGGAACATGTATTACACGCGCAAAATCTGAGAACATACCACATGATTATTCTAACATAGTAGGTATTAAAGAATCGGTACATGAAATTTTAATGAATTTGAACGAAATTGTATTAAGAAGTAATCTATATGGAACGCGCAACGCGCTTATTTGTGCCCAAGGTCCGGGATATATAACTGCTCGAGACATAATTTTACCGCCCTCTGTGGAAATCATTGATAATACACAGCATATAGCTACCTTAACGGAACCAATAGATTTGTGTATTGAATTAAAACTCGAGAGGAATCGCGGATATAGTCTAAAAATGTCAAATAACTTTGAAGACCGAAGTTATCCTATAGATGCTGTATTCATGCCTGTTCAAAACGCAAATCATAGTATTCATTCTTATGGAAATGGGAATGAAAAACAAGAGATTCTTTTTCTAGAAATATGGACAAATGGAAGTTTAACTCCTAAAGAAGCACTTCATGAAGCCTCCCGGAATTTGATTAATTTATTTATTCCGTTTCTACATGTAGAAGAAGAAACGCTCTATTTAGAGAACAATCAACAGCAAGTTACTTTACCCCTTTTTCCTTTTCATAAAAGATTAGTTAACCTAATAAAAAACAAAAAAGAACTAGCATTTCAATATATTTTTATTGACCAATTAGAATTGCCTCCCAGAATCTATAATTGTCTCAAAAAGTCCAATATACATACATTATTGGATCTTTTGAATAACAGTCAAGAAGACCTTAGCAAAATTGAACATTTTCACATAGAAGATGTAAAAAAGATATTAGACATTATAGAAAAAAAATAGAAAAAGCAGTTCAAAACAAAATTTTATTAAAAAGTAAGTTTGAAATTGAAATGGATTTTAAACCTTCAACATAATTTCGATTTTTCAGCCATATGTATCTAGGGAGAAT